CGGGAACTGGGTCGATCTATTCTATGGCGAAGCATCCGAAGCATAACTGCACACTCACACGATATCTTTGCCGAGAGATAGGAGCATTCGGTGGAACCGGTGAACTACACTTGCTTCTGGATAGATGTGTGGGACAGAGGGCTCGTGGTACCTGCTGCCCACCCTTCCTCCTCTGCTTTGAGAACCGCGTGAACGGAGAGTGGGCAGAAGGGAAGGAGGTCCTCATACGGAGTCGCGCACTTACTTGAGCAGTGAGGGCGCCTGGGTATCTTATAGAAAGGGAAGGCAGAGGTAGTACTTCGAATGGCGAAGAGAGGCGGCTCGGCAGGGAAGGAATGGGATATCATCAAGGATGACTTCTTTGTTGGCGAAACGAAAGGTCCAAAGGACCTGTGATTCTCTGAGCCGGTCTGGATTTCCAACGCCTCGGGAAACTGGTCGAGATAGATGACAGCACCCTTTTATTAGATTCCTTACTCTAACAAGTAAGACAGTAAACTACCTTACCGGGAGGGCAATCTTCTCTTATGGCCTTCACCTCCACTAAGAAAGAAATTTGTTTGCGCTTGAATTGAAGTGATGAGGTCGCAAAGCAAAGAGGGAAGTTGGGCTCCTATGGAAACGCTTTCCATACCTTTCAATACGTTACGCTGCCATTTTTCCAATATCATTGAATAGCATGGCCTGGGGCTAAGGTAACTCAAGTGGGAGAGCCGTGTTATGGGTAACCTTATTGCACGGTTCAGAGAGCACTTGTGTATGTGATGCAAGTGAACGTGTACGAAAAAGCTGTCGTAAAGTTTCGTTGTTCGTTCCGTCGTCGACCCTATCTATGTTTCTATGATGGCCCAAGAACACGCTCATTCTTCAGCCGTAGAGAGACTTTTGAATTGCGAGGTACCATTACGAGCTCAATATATACGAGTGTTATTCCGTGAAATAACTCGAATTTCAAATCATTCACTTGCTTTAACTACTCATGCTATGGATGTGGGAGCATTAACTCCGTTTCTGTGGGCTTTTGAGGAGCGGGAGAAATTGTTGGAATTCTATGAAAGAGTCTCAGGAGCCAGGATGCATGCCAGTTTCATACGACCAGGTGGAGTGGCACAAGATCTGCCTCTTGGCTTATGTCGAGATATTGATTCTTTTACACAACAATTTGCTTCTCGTATCGACGAATTAGAAGAGATGTTAACCGGCAACCGTATCTGGAAACAACGATTAGTGGATATTGGTACTGTCACTGCACAGCAAGCAAAGGATTGGGGATTCAGTGGTGTAATGTTAAGAGGTTCAGGGGTATGCTGGGATTTGCGAAGAGCAGCACCTTACGATGTTTATGACCAGTTGGATTTTGACGTACCAGTAGGTACCAGAGGAGATTGCTATGATCGTTACTGTATTCGTATTGAAGAGATGCGACAAAGTGTTCGGATCATTGTGCAATGTCTTAATAAAATGCCTAGTGGCATGATCAAAGCCGATGATCGTAAACTATGTCCTCCATCACGATGTCGAATGAAACTATCCATGGAATCCTTAATTCACCATTTCGAACTTTATACAGAAGGTTTTTCCGTACCAGCTTCTTCTACCTATACCGCAGTTGAAGCACCTAAAGGAGAATTTGGTGTCTTTCTGGTCAGTAATGGAAGCAATCGTCCTTACCGTTGTAAAATAAGAGCACCTGGCTTTGCCCATTTACAAGGACTCGATTTTATGTCCAAACATCACATGCTAGCGGATGTGGTCACCATCATAGGTACTCAAGATATTGTGTCTGGAGAGGTGGATAGATAGGACTACTAGTTGCTCGATCAGCTTTATTGCGAGCCAAAAACTATAAGTGGAATTCTCCCTTGACTCGATCTTTAAAAAAATGATGGAATTCTCTATCATAGAGATTTTGTTTTATATCCATTTTTGCTATTTGTGGGGGGCCTTTTTATTTCTTTTGGCTGGAACTTGTCTCCATAGTATATCTATGGAGGGGTTACCCAGGGGGGAAGCTCTTGCCTTACTCGATGTCTCTTCTCTCCAAGAAGACATCGAGAAGGTCTTATTTTTGACTATGGGAAGTTTGGGCCAGCCACTTGCACATGGCTACACGTGGAAAGAGCTGGCCCAAGCTATTCATGGAGGCTCCACGAATAAAGAGGAGCTCCTCTTTATTCTATGCAACATGATAGAAGAGGGGCAACTAGTGAAGATGCCGAGAATGGCCGGAGATTACCGGTCTTAGTTAGAATCTGTTGCAAATGCATGTGAGGGAGGGAATGATTGCACATTAGTACTAGTAAGAGCTAGTAAGAGTAAGGGAAGGCAAGTGCCGTGGCATGGTACTTCTTTTCTTCTTTGTACGAGTTTCTAAGAGCAGGGGATTCGAGAATAAGAAAGAGCCTCTCGTCCATTAAGGTCTAAGTTGCGCTGTACTCTGGGCATCTTCAAACTCCTAGTGCGCAAGACTACGTACCTATCTCCTTCTCACTAAAAGTATTTAGCTTGTAAGTAAGAAATATTCCTTTCAGTCGGCATAGAACCTGATTAGTACTTTCCAGCCTCTTTCACTCCCACCCGCTGTCACTCTCTCGCTCCTTTTATGTAGCTCGTTCCCTAAAGGACCAGCGACTATCGGTAGAGTCCAAAACATCCCTCCCTCTATCGGTGGAGCTACTGCGTACCTCCTAACCTCTCGTTCCAAGTATGTAACTCGTTCCTATCGGTTGAGCACTACATACCGTAACCGTAACAACAACTCATACGAGTGACTTCTTCCCCCTCCTCCTCTCTAACTCCTAGCCCCTAGCAGCTTTTAAGCTTCTAGCTACTAACTGAAAAAGTAGTCTACTTGACTCTGAAAAAAAAAAGAAGGCTTACTCTTTCAACCAACAGCTAAGGCCTTCTATCGTCCTTAAACCCAAGTTCTAACGCCAGAGCTACAGGTCCGGTCTGAGGGTAGTTAAAACGGATAAAAGAACCGATTAAGTCTGTGTTCAGTGATTCCCCCCTAAGGGTATGAGTTCACTCAGCTTCACCTACTAAAAAGAAGAAAGGATCGAAATGACTCTTTCAAGCAATAGCTAAGCTAAGTGGAAATATATCCTTTTTCTAATCCAGTTACATTGCTCCAGCACGGGTTCCCTAGCAGGGGGATAGCAAGTCTATCTGGGTGTTCCCTCCGGGGGCATTTCCTAGTCTTATCTATTTGTTCAGGTTGAACAATCACTGGTTCAGAAATGACTACGGTGATAAGAGAAACTGAATACCGGTATGCTCTGGAGCCCGTTACCACTACCCAAAAAGTACACTAGAGAAATGTTGCACTAACGGCACAGAGAGGTTGTTTTCAAGACAAGACTTGGAGTTATGGTTAACTTGCTTGGTGGGCGAAGTAGCAGAGTCAAGGTAGCATTCCCTGTTAGCAGTACTCTAGTATTTAGTCAATTCTTTGACTAAGGCCTAGAAGAACTATCGAAAAAGGGCCTTATTTTCATATGTGTGTGTGTATGCAAGACCGCTCCTGTAGTTCAAGGCAGGTAAGGGCTGCCGCATAGGGGCGGGCTGGCTGTTCAGGAGGGGGAGGCACCATCACTCTGTCTCGAAGGCAAGTTAAGTCAAGTGCCAAGTCAGGGTAGTGCATTAAGGAGCTGTGCAACTATCGCATCAGCTAGAGCGGCATTAGGCATTGGAAAGGTGCTTAATTCCGAGAGCTATTTTAGGCTTTCAGAGGGAAAGCAAGATGATCGACCGGCTACGGGAGTTGCAGAGGCTCTCGAACTTTATGTTATCACTATACGATGATTGCGAAATTGGGATCTTGAGGGTTTACAACTCCTTAGAACTCTCTTCAAGTGGAAGTCCCCTTCTTCAGTGAGCTTACGCTCCAAATCATCCCGCACAGACAACAAATACTTGTCATCTGGACGACACGACTCCAAAAGAAAATACCGCACCATACCAAGGTGATAGCAATTAACTACTAACCCATCTGGAAAACCTAACCAGATAGGAAACAGTAGTGGTATGATTCCACCAGGTGAGAAGGCCACAAAAACGTGCCTATACCAGTGTCGGTTATATTAAGGTTTTTATTCCTTAGCCGAAGCTTGAACAAACAACTTGACTTGCCCAATCAAAGGAGTTTGCAAGCTTCGGCTAAAATGGCCGATAGTTTGGTGTTCTATTGAAGACAAGATTCTTTCTTGCCATCCAAATAAACCAGAAAAGAAAGGGGTAAATAAGGGAAAGGGCGGGTTTTCCTAGGGGGGAGGGCGGGGGCCCCTGTTTTATTTATTCCAGAAGAAGCAGCGCCTTGTTTGTGCATTGATTATCGGGCGCTCAACAAGGTAACCTAACCATCAAGAACAAGTGTCCACTTTGATTGCGGACTTCTTCGCCCAGCGCGAGATACTTCTCGAAGTAGGATCTACGGTTGGGCTACTACCAAATGCGTATCGCGGAAGGTTCTGAAAGAAAGCTTTCTTGACCAGCGTGAAATCTCAACTGAAATAAAGCCACTTGTTGTACTCCATATAGGGATTCATCCATGTTACAACGGTTTTAAAGCACTTCTCTTCGTCTATCCTTGACCTTTTGGTTCTCAGACCCGTAGTATAATGGATCAAATATCCGCATGTAAGGAAGATTCTTCCGCTTTTGTTAACTGGGTGGTTCGGACTATCTTCTTGTATCAATTTATGTACCGTCTTCTTGCTCAAGATAGAATAGCTAGTAAATGAGATAAGTTAGCATTCAGTATTATTAAATAAGGGTAGGGAAGGGATAGAGGGATCCCGCTCGTGTAGGTGGGTAGGATATTTCCATTTTAGCGTAGGATATGGGAGTAGTCTATTTCCGGATGTTTTGTGTTGGAAGCACCTGTTCGCAATGTAGAAGTCAAGGAAGGTGCACATCCATCAGACTCAGGAGGTAAGTATGAAAAGGCTGCAGTGCCCGATCTCGCATCGGTCGAATCGTGAAGAGGAAGACAGGGTTGGGCTGGAAGGCGGGTAAGGCTCTTCTTCCTCTTTGGCTTTTTCCAACCGGCAAAGAATTTCTTTATTATTAGCTTAGAAAGAAGGGCCCGCTAGCTAGGTTGATTATATTAAAAGGTGGTTTACGGCTAGGGGGGGTTCGCACGAGGGATCTTGCTAAAGGAAACGGAACAGATAATAGATCTTTGGCCATCTCCTCATCTGAGGCTGCAGCTTATTCTTAATATCCCATCGAGCAAGAGAAATGGGTGCATAGGAAAGCAATACCCCGGTTGCAAAGAGAGGTTGCTACTGAGCGCTGCCCTGGGAACAGGATTGGGAAAGGAATTACGAGATTCCTGACTAAAAGCAGGTTGGAGAATGATTCTCGATCAGATCAGAGAAGTACCGTTGACGTTGACACATCGGTATAGCTGTCCCGGGATTTTTCATTCAAATCGTTGGTTGGACCGTCTACTAAAGACATTCTTGCAAAAGAGCAAGAAGCGGAACTAGACGTTGTCATGATTCCATTGTTAAAAAAATCTTCCTTTCTCCGGAAGAAGGGCACATTATGCGACACAAACTCGTTAAGTAAGAAGATGGGCCTCCGGTCGTACTCTTGAGAGTGACCTCGGGGATAGGGCAATTCTTGGACTGCTACAAATGTAACTTCCTATTTAGTGTAGTGAAAGAAATTTTTTCTTGTTTCGGGAAGATAATCAGTAAGACAATCGGGATAGCGGAATGCCTGTATAAGGGGGTACCTGGAGGATAGGAAAATACTTAATAATAGATAGGCACACTAGAAAGAAAGCCCTGGGTGAAGAGAAGAATGCTGTCCCGTCCCCTCCCCTCCCCATTGGGTAGGGAATTAAGAGGCAGAACCTGGAGATGAACCAATGAATGACTATATTATATAGTATGCAGGATGGAACCACCTTTTAGGGTACAAAACCTATTCTCTTATATTATAAAAGGGGTTCTTGAATAAGATGTCCTGCGCTCGGACTTAGAGTGAGAGTGACCCCGATAAAGCAGACAACCTGGAGGGAATTCCTCACAAAGAGGAAAGCCTTAGCCTTATTTATAAAGTAGACGATTTTCCACCTTTCTCTACTCGAAAAGCCAATGGGCTTGTCTGGATGAATGCTGTGTCGGAAGCCGTGATCACATAGTCACTTCCGCCCACAGTGCTGTTACGACGGCAGGTCACCGGGAGTGAAGTCAACTCAGCTCCTGATGTAGCATTCATTCGGACCATTCGACGTTTGATTCTTTCTATCAGGGATACCGACGGCTCTGTGAGAGGGTAAAGCTACCAAGGTGGTTTCCCATGACGGGTTACCCGGTTCAAGGCTTTGTCTTACTAGATCATCTATTGGTAGCAATGATCGAAAGATCAGGTGTAGAATGCATCAGGATGGGAACGAACGTTTATTATTATTTCGAATATGACAGCATGCCTTTGTCAATAGAATGTATTGATTTCTCAATACTGCTAGCTGAAGTGTTCACGTAGGTCAAATAGCTTCTATAGCTCAATCCAATAGTAATCAACGGAGATAGAGTCCAGCGGTTCAACCAACGCTTCTAAGGGGAGCGGGGCAAGCAAAGCAAGAAAGCAGGCAAAGTCATTGAGCCTATTCTATTCCGAAAGTTCCACACATGGAATGTCGTCGGCATTCTTCTCCTACTCGCTACAATTGCTTTAGCGCGAGCAGGGAAGGAAAGGGCGGAAATCTCCCTATCTGATCCAGGTGCAGATCAAGAAGGATCTGTAAACCTTTCTTCTTCCTTATAGTGTGCAAACACGAGCAAGCTGCTAAGTGATAAAAGAAAGAAGAACTCATCTGCCCTTCTGGTATAGATCGGGAATTCCTACTTAAAGAGAAACAGAGGCTCGTTTAACGAGCTGGAGCCTATCTTACTAATGGCCAAAGAGTAGGCGATTGAAAGACCGGTATGCTCTAAAAAGAAAGTCAAGGATAAGCTTGCATTCTAGAAGCGGTAGCTTCCGAAGGATATAGGTAGAGTGGAAGCCTTCAGCCTTTCATTTTCTTACTATAGGTATAGGCCAAAACGTACACGAGTAAGAGGAAATACGACCTCTTTTAGGCGGGATAGGTTATTTAGGATCCCTACTCTTTCTTTTTATTTTACCTTGTCGAAGTAGAAAGATAGTTCTTACTGAAGTACAAACAGCTCACCTCTGCTCTCTCGCGACTATGGCAGGGCGGTACACTAGATAAAGCTAAAAAACCCAAAATGTATTCTTCCCCCTAGATTAAACTTGATCATCTTCCTATATCCACATTACTTGATACCATAGCACAAAGCCACAAACGATCGCCATGCACTTGATCACTTACACAAGCAGTATAAGCTTCCCTCCATAGACTACAATGTCCATTAAGCCCTCATTGCACCCCCAAGACTTCACATAATATGGCACCCATTTGGATTTTCATCACTGAACAAGGCGAAGGTATCGGAATCGTCGGAATAGTAGGGATGTGGTGGA